CCAAACTCTTGCAAGTAGCATTAATCAAATTTCCTTTTTCTTGTTCTATCTCAGAATATCCATTCGTTCGATACTCATCTGCTTTGATTTCCACTTTCCGTAATCTAACCCGAGCTCTTTCGAGCTGTTCAATGGCTCCTCTACGTAATTCTTCTGAATTTCGAATAGTACTCAAGATCCTCTGTTTTCGCTTATCTAATAAATCATTTAATGAAAGTAGATTATCTTTCCATTCATTTCACAACTATCATATCTCTTCCCGAACCAAACATGAATCTTTCGATTCATTTGGCTCTCACGCTCAATTGTTTCTTTTCTTTGATTGATGGGCATTCCCATATTTTTGAGCCTATCCTCTCTTTTCTGTTCGTTCGTATTCAAAGATATTGAAACTGATCTAACATCAGAATCTCTAGGAGGACTCTTTAGTCCAGACAAAAAATAAAAAATTGTCAGCAAAGTTGTTTCTTTATTTGTTCTTTATTTACAACTTATTTCCAAAAACAAAAATAAAAAAAAGATTATAAAGAAGAAAGGGTAGAATTCTTTCTTCTTTATATGCTATGATAAATTAGATCAAGATTCTAATAGAATAGAATTATGAACTTCATTCTCATTATTATTAGAATGATATTTCTATTTTTTTCATCCAAAAAATTATCTTTTTTATACAAATACAATACATAGGTCGTCGATTCGGCAGTGGACAAAAAAGGGGGATCCATCTTTCCAGTTAATGGTTCAAAGAATTTTATCCATATGAGTGTTCTACATCGGATAAATTCCCAATTCTTCCTTTTTTCTTTTTATCATTTTTAAACCTTTTTGGTACTAACGTAGCGGTAGAAAGAGTACCATGTTATGCTGTGCCTGGACTTCAAACAATTTATCTTTAACCATGTAAAAGACCTCAACATTATTGGTTGATAGAGAAGAGAATCAAAGTTCATTTACCAATTAGTTACGAAATGCTATGGTTCTTACATATGATTTCTGAATGAAATCCAATTCCGAAGTAATTCGTCGAGATTGTGCACCCTTTGTTCCTATTTCTGCTATAAAAAATAAAATAATATAAAGAAAGTGCAGCCGGTGAAATCCAACCTATTCTTGAAATACACAACTCGCACACACTCCCTTTCCAAAAAAAATCAATACACCCAGCACTACGCTTAGATTTATTGGATTTGTTGCTAAAATATCGGTATTAAATTGGAAACTCCCAGCGGATGGCCAGTGCCCCACGGAAACAAAAGAATCGGTTCTATTTTTCATATGCTCTCCCTTTATAGATAGGACTAACAAAGAACAGAGTTCTTTTTGTATCACTCCGCTTATTATTCTTAATCTTAATGGAATTTGAGAATTCTCAAATTTATTAGTTATGGTTATGTTTTTATTCTTCTTTTTTTTTTTTTTTTACATTTTTATTCTATTTTATTCTACTTAAACATTAAACAAAAGGATTTGCAAATAAAAGAGCTAATGCCACGACCAGTCCATAAATGGTTAAAGCTTCCATAAAAGCCAGACTCAGCAATAAAGTACCTCGTATTTTACCCTCTGCTTCTGGTTGTCTCGCAATACCTTCTACGGCTTGGCCCGCAGCAGTTCCTTGACCAACCCCAGGTCCGATAGAAGCAAGCCCTACAGCCAATCCAGCAGCAATAACGGAAGCAGCAGAAATAAGTGGATTCATGGTAAGTTCCTCGCACCAAAAAAAGAAATGATTAATGATACAACCAACCAATGAATTAGTACTTAATCTACTTCTTTTTCTACTTCTCAGGTCGAAGTAACTAAAAGCTCCAAATGGAATTCAGAATATTACTGAATTGTCAGAACTACTTCGAGATATCGTTTTTCCTTTCTACCTTATGACCTTATGTAAATAGATATGTATATAGTTTTAGTAATTGCATTTCCTTGTTTATAAACTATTCTATTCTTTCTCTTTCATTCAATTCACAATCACAGACAAAATAGAAAAAGGACTGATATGGGAATCCATATAAATGCAGTGGACTAGAAAAAAAGAAATAGGGGTCATTACTATCTAACTAGTAAATAGCATATACTTTTATTCTTCCATAACGTAAATCACCTGCACTTTTTATTCTATTAAATCGTATTCTGGAACCATTATTCGAAACATACACAAAGATTGATACTCATAAGCATTACATATATGTAGTAGGATCCCCAACCCTTCTTTCTTTCTTTATATATACATACATGTAGCTATTTGCATTTTATTCTACAACTCAGTGGATTATATGGAACCCCCCGCATTGCTTGATTTGGGATAAGCTTCAAAAAAGACTAGACTATTTCAAAAGTTAGTCAATGATGACCCTCCATGGATTCACCTATATAAGCCGCAGCCAAAGTTGCAAAAATAAGAGCTTGAATACCGCTTGTAAATAATCCAAGAAACATGACAGGTATAGGAACTACTGAAGGCGCTAAAGAAACAAGAACAACAACCACTAATTCATCAGCCAATATATTCCCAAAAAGTCGAAAACTCAGAGATAGAGGTTTGGTGAAATCTTCTAGAATATTAATTGGTAAAAGTATTGGAGTTGGTTGAATGTATTTCCCGAAATATCCCAATCCTTTTTTACTAAGACCCGCATAGAAATATGCCACTGACGTGGGTAAAGCTAAAGCAACAGTAGTATTTATATCATTCGTGGGCGCAGCTAACTCTCCATGAGGTAACTTTATGATTTTCCAAGGTAAAAGAGCGCCTGACCAGTTAGAAACAAAAATAAATAGGAACATCGTTCCTATAAAAGGAACCCAAGGACCATACTCCTCTCCAATCTGAGTTTTGCTCAAGTCTTGAATAAATTCAAGGACATATTCGAAGAAATTCTGACCGTCGGTCGGAATGGTTTGTGGATTCCGAACAGCTATGATGACTGAACCTAATAAGATAGCAATTACAACCCAAGAAGTGATAAGTACTTGGGCATGAATTTGTAAACCTCCTATTTGCCAATAGAAATGTTGGCCTACTTCTACACCTGATATATCATATAACCCTTTGAGTGTTTTAATGGAACATGGTATAACATTCATATTGTCCTCTAACAGAAATCGAACTTCAAAAAAGTAATTATTTTGATTCAACCATTTCTTTCTCAATTCATCTATGTTCATTCATGAATTTAAGTTTTCTGAATCGTATATTTCGGATACTGAGAAATCACATAAAAAAAAATACCAATCATTTTCTCTTTTCAATATTATTTGATAGTCAAAACATAGTTCAAACTCCAAAAGATGCAAACCAAAATAGTAACAATCAAAGAGAGTTCACCAAAAACAAACTAATCTTCTTCTTTATTCTTCTTAATGATAAGAGTAATGATAAGATAATCAACCATTTTTTATATAACTGGAACGGCCCTCACAAATTGCAGATACTAATTTGGTAAGAATCAATCGAATCGAAGCTATAGCATCATCGTTGGCCGGAATAGAAATATCTGCAAGATCTGGGTCACAATTTGTATCAATTAAACAAATCGTCGGAATACCCAAAATGGAACATTCTCGAAGAACCGTATATTCTTCTTGCTGATCAACGATAATTACAATATCGGGCAATCCCGTCATATATTTGATCCCACCCAGATATGCTTGCAAGGTAGATAAATTTCTCTTCAACATTGCTGCATCTCCTTTGGGGAGACGATTGAATTTCCCCATCTTTTGTTCTGTTCTTAAGTCCCTGAACTTCTGAAGTCTTGTTTCTGTAGTATACCAATTCGTTAACATACCACCAAGCCATTTTTTATTAACATAATGACATCGAGCCCTTATTGCTGCTGATGCTACTAAATCCGCTGCTTTCTTTTTGGTGCCAACGATTAAGAATTTTTTTCCCCTACTTGCTGCATCAAAAACTAAATCGCAAGCTTCTGATAAAAAACGAGCAGTTATAGTAAGATTTGTAATATGAATACCCTTACGCTTTGCAGAGATGTAAGGAGCCATTCTAGGATTCCATTTATTAGTACCATGACCAAAATGAACTCCTGCTTCCATCATTTCTTCCAAATTGATGTTCCAATATCGTCTTCCCATTTTCCCACACTTTCTCTTTTTCTTTTTTTTTTTCAAAGAGATTCAGTACCCTATGAAATAAATAATTGTTCCGACGGAACCTTCTACCAGGATTGACCATTGATCTACGACCCAAACCATGAATTTCGTTCTTTATTTTTTATTTCATTGATTACGAAATCCATAATTGGACCGGAGAGTTAAAGTAAAAAGAATGAACCTCTTGTTAAGAATTAGTAAATTACATTACGTAAATGATTGGTCTGATGTCTCATGGAAAGTGTTTGGGGCACAAGAACAAAATAATTCTCTATGGTATAACAAAATATCTCTCATTTCCAACTCGAATAGATCCTTCCTTTTAATTTTCAAATGAATGTTTTTGTCTTGCTTTGAACGATGTACTAATTTGTTGAATCCGGTACCAACCGGTATAATCCCCCCCAGAACAACGTTCTCTTTCAGGCCTTTCAACCAATCAATACGACCTCGTAGAGCAGCTTTTGCTAAAACTCGAGCAGTTTCTTGAAAACTCGCTTCGGATATGAAACTTTGAGTATTCAGAGATGACTTCGTTATTCCCAATAAGATTGCCCGATAACAGATCGCTTCGTCCAAAGCGCGCCCTGCTCGCTCTGCTCGCAACAATCCAATAAATTCCCCAGGTAAAAAAACATTAGACATTCCATCTTCTGAAACCAAAACTCTTGATGTTACTTGACGTACAATAATCTCTATATGTCTATTATGGATCTGTACCCCTTGGGATCGATAAACCTTTTGGATCTTATTAACCAAAGAGATACGACTTTGGGCTATGGTTAGTTCAGCTCCAATCAAGAATCCCCAAGGGATCCCAAGAATCCTTCGAATACGTTCGTCCCAACCTTCAACTCTTCTTTCGAGGTTCATCGATATTGAATCAATTGAACGAACTTCTAAGATTTGTTCCACTTTTGGAAGACCTTGCGTTATGTCACCAGATCTCGATTTTTCATATATAAATGTAATTAATGTGTCTCCTTCAGAAAAGATTTCTCCATAATGGCCATGGACAGTTGCTCCTGGAGTGACCAAATAGGGCTTAGATGATCTTATAACTAAAGAGTCAACATGAACAATGAAAATTTGACCAGATTTTTTTATGCGTAATCCATATTTCAATAGACATGCATTTTCACAAAGGAATTGTCCAAGGCTAATTATTGTCCATGCCTCTTCACAAGAATCGTGATGGAGAAAACACCAATTCAAATGGAATGAATTCCAAATGATGTTACTGCATGGATTGGGATTATAAATCCTACTATTTTCATCTAGGAAACAGTATTGAAATGGAAGTACTTGAAGCACTTGGAAAGTCTGTTGAAAATTTTCAAGTAAAAAATATTTCTTTAAAAAGACTTGATTATAAGTTCTTAAATAGTAAGATGAACGAAGATTTACTATTTTAGGCACAATAGTACCTAAAGGACCCAACAAATCCCTAATTGGAGTCATGGGATCCGATCCTTTTGTCACATTATTATATCTCGAAGTATTGAAGGGACCAATTCGAGAGCAATTGGATGATGACAAAATTATGAAAGATTGGCATTCCTTATTTCGATTCAACAACGTACCAAGAGTTCCCTTATGTTGGGGAAATGATTGAATCTTTGCCTTGGAATCAAAAGGATTTCTATAGATACGATCTAATTCATTATTGGAAATCAATCCTGAACCTGGCGTATCATACCTTTTTTCGGTATACGAAATAGTGGACTTTACTAACTCAATTCGGATGAAATCACGAAGCAGATCATTTGCCCTTATTTCAACAAAAGAAGCATGAACCTCTTCTTCTATAGAACTCTTTTTTTCTTGGTCCCAAGTCAATACTAAGCAAGCCCGAACTAATTGAATACTTGTGTGAGAAATTCCTCGAATTGACTTGCCATTTCCATAAAGTATATAATTGACAATTCGAAGTTGGGCATTATCCTTTTCCTGCAAGAGATCCTGAAAGAAAAGTGTTGCTAAATTTATTCCATCAGCTATTTCATATGTGACTACGGGACGAACCAAAACAAAAGACTTTTTTTTGGTAGGCGTAATGCGTTGGACATAGATCCAATTTTTCAATTTTTTTGATCCTTTAGAATCTTTTTTTCCCATTCCTGGTGGTATCAAAATGCCACTGTGCCTAGATATTTTATCCACCTCTCCAGAAAAATGAATATCTCCAGAAAAGATTTTCAGTTCCATACTTTTTTTTTTTTTCTCCACTCGGACTAATCCACCTACTCGACTTCTTGTATTTATATTTAAAGCAAGTCGTGTATCTACTCCAATGATACTATTGTTCCGGACCATTATGGGCGAAGATCCGGGTAAGATATGCACTTCCTCGGGAATGAAAAAAAATCGATCTACTTTAGTTTGCATTTGGTATTTCGAACTAAATTCTTTTGCTCCTCGATACTCAATCAAATTCTCTTTTTTTACAATTGAATCTACTTCGTAAATCCCATATTTAGTAATTCCCGAACTGCTTCTTCTGTATCGCGGATCATCAAAATAAGCAAGAATACTATTTCTACGTAAAATACCATTTATAGGTATTTTAATCGAAATACCAAAACAGGGTCTTAGCTTTTTTTCTTGTTCTTGATCATATTGTAAGGGAATCACGAATCTATTCCTTCGCTTTTTCGCCAAGGAATTCTCTTGACGAATATAAGTAGAAGGCTCTATGAGATTCCAATGACCCTTGGTCCGATAAGGTTTTGAATAGTCAGGAATTTTCCTATCTTTTTTACCAAAAGTATCCAACAATTTATGTTTTACTTGATCATGAGTCAGTGAGAGATCAAAGATATATCTTTCTTCGAGAGAAAAAGAATTAGTATTAAATTGATCTTGATCCTTGTGGAGTGAAAAAGACCCTATCTTGGATCTGCATAGACCTCCTGCTAATATCCATAAATGACTTGTTTTTGGTAATAGATGAACATTACTATATGTATATTCGGGCGCATGATAGCCATCAGTGCTCCAGTGCATTTCTCCTTCTGACTCAGAATAAATATGTTTTTGAACCCTCTCTTTAAAATGAAAAGTGGACGTTCCGGCACGAATCTCGGCAATCACTTGTTCTGATTCTACATATTGATCATTTTGAACTAAAATCAAACTTTTTGTTGGAATATTCACATTATGTATAATATCTCGACTCTCAATAGTTACATACAAGTCTATAAAACATAGAAAAGCAGGATGCCCATGACGGGTACGTGTGGGATGAACCAAATCCTCATCAAATTTTATTTTTCCATTAGAGGGAGCTCGTACATATTTGGCAGTACCGCCTGTGAATACTCCGCCGGTATGAAAAGTTCTTAATGTTAGTTGAGTCCCCGGTTCCCCAATTGATTGACCCGC